GATCTTGCATGCATACATACTCAATATGGAGAACTATTCATATTGAGTATGTATCAATTTGAATCGGTCGCAATTGATCTATTGTTACTGCTGATATGATAACTACTAGTTAGGGATAGGGATGACAGGATTTGAACCTGTGACATTTTGTATCCAAAACAAACGCGCTACCAAGCTGCGCTACATCCCTTTACATTGGTTTACATTGTCATTGTAAAGACTTTTTGTCTTGTTTTCCACATTTTTCCAATATATATATTCTATATATATATAGAATATATCCTGTCATTTTTTTTTTTTTTTACTTTATTATATCGTATAAATAAGATATCGATACGAATATTCTTATCGAATAATTTAATAGAATTAAATTTAATTAAAAACAGAGAATAGATAGGATATATAATATAAATATTAACAATATAAAGAGTATAATAACAAGAACATAAAGAGTATAATAATATATATATAATAGAATTAAAATTTAATAATTTAAAATATTCTTTTAATAGAATTCAAAATTTCAAAAAAAAAAATTATAGAATATAATATTATTATAATATAATTATTTGAATAAAATAATAAATAATAATATAAAAATAATACTAAAAAAAAAAAATAAAAATATATAATTAATCATTGTACAATTCAATTTGAATTCGGACTTCCCCCGACAAATCAAAGTGTTATTATTATAAAAAAAAAAAAGATTTGATCATATTGCTATATGTAATTCTGTATTATTATGTATTACAAATTACAAGAAAAAAACGAAGGAGGATTTGAAATGCGAGATCTAAAAACATATCTCTCTGTGGCACCAGTGGCAAGTACTCTATGGTTCGCGGTTCTAGCAGGTCTCTTGATAGAAATCAATCGTTTATTCCCGGATGCATTGACATTCCCCTTTTTTTGATTCTAGTTATTGGCACGGGAAGGGGTGACAAAGATTAGAGATCCAATAAAATATCTGTGATTAAATCCCTCTTCGTTCGTTTTTTTTTTTTTTCTAATTAGACTAGAATAAGTTCGAAAAAAAAAGAGTAAATTAAATTAAGAAAGGTGGATTTGGCCTCAGTGAAATTAGGAGTTTTTCCCAGGTTTCAATGGAATTGAAGTATTAATTCAATTCCATTGCTATTAATTTAATAATAGAGTGAGTAATTTAATAATAGAGTGAGACCAGAAATGGAATTGTAATAGAATACTTGGGCGGGTCAATAATATCATACAAGATATTTAAATGAAAAATGAAATACTGTACTGTGATTCGAAATATAGTTCTAAATCATTGTATTACTGAATTATTACTGTACTATATAAAATTAATTGGAACAAAATCTTTCATAATTTGATTTTGAATTATCAACTTATACTTTTTTCGTTCCTTTTTTCTTCTTCGCTTCGAATCTTAAAATAGAAGAGTTAAGTGAATCAAAAAAAACCAAAGGAGGTTCATGGCCAAGGGTAAAGATATACGAATAACTGTTATTTTGGAATGTAGCAGTTGTGATAAAAAGAGTGTTAATAAGGAATCTAGGGGTATTTCTAGATATATTACTCAAAAGAATCGACACAATACACCTAGTCGATTGGAATTGAGAAAATTCTGTCCCTTTTGTTGCAAACATACGATTCACGTCGAGATAAAGAAATAGAGAAAATGGATTGCTTGTGTGTCACCCTTAGGAGGTAAATTCTATAAATTATAAATTATATTAAATTATATTATATATATAACAATCTATAAATAGCATATATTTCCTTATATAACAAATATAAATATATATTAAAAAAAAAATAAGAATATAAATAAAACAAATCCTTTTTTTATAAGAAATGGGATTTTCGGTATAGGAATAAACAAACCATGGATAAATCTAAACGACTCTTTCTTAAATCTAAGCAATCTTTTCGTAGGAGTTTGTCCCCGATCCAATCGGGGGATCGAATTGATTATAAAAACATGAGTTTACTTTATCGACTTATTAGTCAACAAGGAAAAATATTATCTAGACGCGTGAATAGATCAACCTTAAAACAACAACGATTAATTACGATTGCTATAAAACAAGCTCGTATTTTATCTTTGTTACCTTTTGTTAATTCGTTACCTTTTGTTAATAATGAAAAAAAAAAATATGTTAATAATGAAAAAAAAAAATATGTTAATAATGAAAAAAAAAAATATGAAAAAAGCGAGTCGATCACTAGAACTCCTACTACTGTTCTAAAAAAAAAAAAAAAATAGCGTTACTCTTCAAGTAAATTTCATTTTGAATCGAAACTCAAATTCAATGCGGATTGATATTTTTTTTTCGAAAAATACGACAATCCTATCGAGGATGTTTCGTTGTAAGAAAAAAGATAATAGGTGAAGAAGAATAATTTTTTTGAGCGTGGTTGTTTATTTATTTTGATAACTTTGTCATATGAATTCTATTTTATCATACAAATCTCTTTTATTCTACCACCTTCCCGGAGTTGAGTCTCCGGGGAATTTTTATTTTTTTATGATCTCCTTGGCAATCATAAAAAGACAATTCCCTTTTAATATAGCTATTTGTGCAACTATTTTACGATTAAGAAGCAATTGACTCTTGTACAGATTATACATTAATTTACTATAAATACAGTATACGTTGTTTTTATTTTGGGCAATTATTGCGTTTATTCGACTGATCCACAAACTCCGAAAATCCCTTTTTTTCCTATCTCTATCCCGATGAGCCGAAACCAAAGCTTTTATTTTCTGTTGTAAAATAGTTCGAGTAAGTTTTGAATGAGCTCCGCGAAAGCTTGATGTAAATACCCGCATTTTTGTCCTCCGTTTTCGAGCGATAGATCCTCGTTTAACTCTGGTCATTGAATAAATGAGACTTTGATGAATAACTATTTTATTTTTTTCTTTCAGTTATTCTTTTATCCTTCCTAGTCTATTAATAACAAAATGGATTCTTCCAATGTATAAAATAAAAATTCCAATGGCTTTTGCTGCTATAACCTTCCCAACCACGATTTTTTTATTTTTTTCTAAGTATTTAACCTCTTAATAAGAAATTCTATTGCTACTAGGTATTCAAAAAAGCATAGTTAATTTAATAGAAATAGACAAAGAAATGGTGGGTTCCATCGTTTCTATGATTACTTGTTAAACGGTGAGGTCCTCTCTATACACCGGAGCCCCTTCTTTCATTGAATCCTCATTCAATCAATGTTATTGTGAACTTGTACAGTTCACACTTATGGGCTCTACCCATGAAATGTCTAGTAATAGGTCTTTCACAACAAAATCTAGCTATACAGTAACGGTATTTAAGTATGAAGATTAGCTGGGTAGTTGACCCTCTTAGTCCGTTATTGCAAAATTTAGGGCATAATTTTTTATTTAAAATTGGATTTTTCCCGCTTAATGGATAACTATTTGTTACCAATGGGAAAGTATTTTTCATCTTAAATTACAAATTAAGGTGATTCGGTTTGCACCAATCGAAACCATAAATTTTATACACAATAGAATTATATATATAATTCTTATTAATAGACTAGATTTTTATATTTTAGTCTATGATCTAAACGAGTCGCACATACACCCTAGTACATGTTCCTCGGCGCTGAGGGCATCCCCGAAGAGCGGGAGATTTTGTTACATTTCGGATTGGCTGTCTTGTGTTTCTAATAAGTTGTTTTATTGTTGGCATGGTGAGTCATATATATATAATGAGCTGGTTTAGATCAATCCTAACCGGATAATTATGAATTTTTTAGATTCTATAAAATCCGGTTGGTAAGACGATTAAAGTAAAGAACAACTAAAAGACAATTAAAAAGCTAAAATAGCAAATCCTGTATTTATGGGTAATACCTTTCAGGAATACTTTTTAATTTCTTACTCATGAGTAATCCTTTTGAGTATATAATACTTTGTTTGGAAATGGTTGTGGGATAATCCTTTTGAGTATATAATGCTTTGTTTCCAATGCAAATGGTTGGGGGATAATACTTTTGAGTAATACCCCTTTGGAAAGGGGTATTTGAGTAATCCTTTATTATTCATGAATTAATACTGCTTTTAAGTAAAGATAAAAAGTATAGTAGTATAATTACTATACTTTTTATTGATAAATTACCATAGACTATTTATTTCTTTTTTTCTTTTCTTTTCTTTCAGCTTCCTTTTTTTTTTTTCTTTGAGCTTCTTTTATTTTTTTAGAAAGGATTATGAGTTTTTTTTTAGAAACCATTATCAATATTAAAAAAAACTCATAATCGTCTTTTAGTTGACGACAAATTGTACAGAATTGCTTTATTTGACCAAGAAATCTGTTGAATATTCTAAACAAGTTTATTTTTAGGAGTATTAAAAACAACTTTACACTAATAATTACTGGCTTCAACTGCTTCAAAACAAAATCCAATACAGGAGATAAGAACTGACTAATTAGTGGCTTGAAAGCTCGCGTCAAAACTGGCTTCAAAAACCTATAAACAAACAAAAACACGGAGCGCAAAGACGAAAACCCCATTATATATCACCTCCTTAAGGTTAAATAGGTTAAATTATTCTTTATATATATATTTTTTTTTATTTTAATTTTAATCTGAGACCGTATCAACAATTCCGTGCGCTTGAGCTTCTTCTGCTGACATAAAACGATCCCTTTCCATGTCTCTGGATATCTGCCAGGGATCTTTGCCTGTTCTTTGTACATAAATCTTTACCATAGCGGTTCGCATTATCAATAATTCATCCGCTTCCAGCGTACATTCTCCTGATTGTCCCTCATAGAACGAAGTAGCAGGTTGATGCATCATTATCCTGAGCTGAGAGTCTAACAGAATAGGAGTTTTTCCTAATCTTGGATTATAAGGTAGGGCATATAAAAAAGAAATTCAATTTAAAGCCGTACAGGCATCTTTTTTATATAGCATACGGCTCGGCTCTACTATAAATATGAAATCTACCTTCCATTGCAGAAATATAAAATATATATAAAATA